TTATTCGGATTTCTTTTTGTTTATTATTGATAGGAATTCTCTTGTTGAGACCCTATGAATCGATTGAAACCTCAGATTCATACTAGAACCACGATGATTGAATAAACCCCAAACTAGGCCCAAGGGTTCTCTGAGTAAGAACCATTTGATCATCACTTATTCAATTAATAGATGAAATGACTAAAAATTCAGATAAACATTTGATTTGTCCGTTGGTCAAAATAAACATAAACAGAATTTTTAAGGAAGAAAAACCCTTTGGTTTATAATTCTAAAATTAAAATAAAGCGATGTTTGAAATTGTTTTTGAGTCCAGTCGCGTCGCGAGGTCTGAATAGTAGGTATGAATCATAGTTCAAATATTTCTTAATTTATTCCATATATTCCGTGCTCCAGATACAAAAATGAATATCCGACGAGGCAGAACCCATCTCTCTCAAGATGACAGACCTATTCTCTGTACTATCAATAGGATCAATTATAACAAGTCGCACACTCATATTTCGGAAATACAGAAACAAAAGAATTCCACGGTCGAACTGCCAGAATGGCCTACAAATACGAGTCCTAGGTAATTCATTTTGGATTGAAAAGCCGGGACTTAATTATTTTTATGGACCACCTAATTCATTGAAATTCCATCCAGTAAAACGGAAGAATTATAAATCTCCAAAATAATAGATAGGAATACCGCAAATAGAGCCATTGCGACCCCCATCAAAGGGGTAGTTCCCCACCCAGGAGCTACTTTCCCATATTCCGAATTCAATGGTTTCAATAAACCCCCTACATTAGTTCGTCTTGGACCAGATCTAGAACTACCCTCAACGGTTTGTGTAGCCATAAATCCTATTGCATTGGTTGAGATTGGTTGACTTTGTATACCATTCCGTTGTAAATAAACGATCTTATCATAGATCCATTGTGGTCTTGAAATTATATAATAATGGAAACAGCAACCCTAGTCGCCATCTTTATATCTGGTTTACTTGTAAGTTTTACCGGGTACGCCTTATATACCGCTTTTGGGCAACCCTCTCAACAACTAAGAGATCCATTCGAGGAACACGGAGACTAGTTGAAGTAAAGCAACGAGCCTCCCATAATTGGGAGGCTCGTTGCTTTACTTCAATTTAGATAATGTAAAATAATGAAAAATCATTTCGCCTTTTTAGTCGGAACCTTGGGCGGTTCTCGAAAAAATATAGCGAAAAAAATTATTCCTAGAGTCGAGACTAAGAGGAATGTATAAACCAATGCTTCCATAAATTCGATCGTGGTTTACAATTATAGCTTCCACACCTGTTCATTTGGGAGCATCTCCCAGATTAAGAAAGGACAAGAGTCAAAGAAAGGGCGGTGATTCAAATCAAGATTTCTCTGGTACTCTATGTCAAAGTTAAATCACAAAAATCCAATAGAGGCGAAAGATACAAGAGCAATGTTGTATCAGACTACTTGTCTCCTTGTAGTTGGATCTCCAAGTTTTTGGAATGCTCCAAATTCCACTTGAGCATCCAAATCTGGGTCAATACCAGCAAAAACATCTCTGAACAGGGTTCTAGCACCATGCCAAATGTGTCCGAAAAAGAAGAGCAAAGCAAACGAAGCATGTCCAAAAGTGAACCAACCCCTTGGGCTACTACGAAAAACACCATCGGATTTCAAAGTAGCACGATCTAATTCAAAAATTTCACCCAATTGAGCACGTCTAGCATATTTTTTCACAGTAGCAGGATCACTATAACTGACTCCATCGAGTTCACCACCATAGAACTCAACAGTTACTCCTACTTGTTCGACACTATACTTTGATTCTGCCCTTCTAAAAGGAACATCGGCCCTTACAATTCCGTCTCCATCTACCAAAACTACTGGAAATGTTTCAAAAAAAGTAGGCATACGACGTACAAAAAGCTCACGCCTTTCTTTATCTCTAAAGATGGGATGTCCTAACCATCCAACAGCTATTCCATCCCCATTGTCCATCGAGCCCGCTCTAAATAATCCCCCTTTTGCTGGATTATTGCCAATGTAATCATAAAAAGCTAATTTTTCGGGAATTTTAGACCAAGCTTCTGATAAACTCTTATTTTCGGCTAGTCCGGTACCAACCCTTCGATATATTTCTTGCTGGAAGTATCCTTGATCCCATTGATAACGGGTGGGACCAAATAATTCGATCGGGGTAGTTGCGGAGCCATACCACATAGTCCCAGCAACAACAAAAGCTGCAAAAAATACAGCAGCGATACTACTGGAAAGTACAGTTTCAATATTACCCATACGTAATCCTTTATATAGACGTTGGGGCGGGCGGACACTCAGATGGAATAGGCCCGCTAATATGCCCAATGTACCTGCTGCAATATGATGAGAGGCTATTCCTCCCGGAACAAAAGGATCAAAACCTTCTACCCCCCACGCAGGATTTACAGATTGTACTTTTCCGGTTAGTCCATAAGGATCAGACACCCATATTCCAGGACCATACAAGCCTGTTACATGAAATGCACCAAACCCAAAGCAAGCTAATCCTGAGAGAAATAAATGAATTCCAAAGATCTTGGGCAAATCCAAAGAAGGTTTTCCTGTACGTTCATCACAGAATATTTCTAGATCCCAATATACCCAATGCCAGATAGCTGCCAAGAAGCACAAACCAGAAAACAAAATATGTGCCCCGGCTACACCTTCGTAACTCCAAATACCCGGATTCGTTATAGCCCCTCCTGTGATACTCCAACCGCCCCATGAATTGGTTATTCCTAAACGAGTCATGAAGGGTATAACGAACATACCTTGTCTCCACATTGGATCAAGAACGGGATCAGAGGGATCAAAAACTGCTAATTCGTATAGAGCCATTGAACCGGCCCAACCAGAAACGAGAGCTGTATGCATTATATGTACAGCAAGCAACCGACCGGGATCATTCAATACGACGGTATGAACACGATACCAAGGCAAACCCATGGAAATACCCCTTTATCAAAGAAAAATAGACACTATGTAACTTTATCGCATTGGAAAAGACTATTCTATAGACCTCTCCCTTTCAGTGGATTATTTCGGAGCAAGGGTTAATATTTATTGAATTCCATTTCGTTGGTAATAATGGAACAATTCTGTTCGTAGGAACAAAGATAAGCAGATCTATTCTATACCCGATAAGTACCAATACGCAATGGGGGGATTGGTCCCATTTTCTATGAGCGAATGCGTAGATACTTGTTCATCATCCGGAACAGCCAGCCCGGCCCATTCGTAATAATTTCTTTTATTCATTTCGTCTTACTCTATGAACTTTCCAATCTAGGGATAAAATACGAACGACATTACGTTTCCACATCAAAGTCAAATATAGTACTTAACGCCCCTTTCTTTCAGTTGATGCCTATTGGTGTTCCAAAAGTACCTTTTCGGAGTCCTGGAGAGGAAGATGCAGTTTGGGTTGACGTATAGTGCGGCTTGTCAGACATATCGGGCCATATGGGATTTCCCCGTTCTCTCCCCCGATCGAGATACCCCCTATTTCGCCCAAAAAAGATTGCCTGAACCATCAATAATTTGGAGCGTGAAGTACAATTAGATCCATTTTTTAGGGGGCCGAGATCAATATTAATATTATCACAATTCTAAAAATTTATGGTTGGCTTGGTTGGACCAATAAAATGAAGTATCCAGGCTCCGTTCAGAAAATACCCAATTGGTAATATATGTATGATTACTACTTTTATCATAAGTTATTACTTATAGCATATGAGCGATCTCAAACTGCCAATCAATGAAATAATATGATGACTACATCGAATATTTGTCGTAAGAAATGCATGAAATGAATTGAAAAAAGTCGTACCAAAAAAGTGGTATTGGGATCATTTGTCCTATATGTGCAAATTGAAATCGGGCGGATCTTTACCCGGAGTAGAACATAAACCTAAAATAATTGAGGAGGCCCATTCAGGAACAAGAAAATTACATCGTAATTTGGATTGGATTTCGATAAAACAATACATCAATGAGAGGTTAATTCGATAAGTTTAGTGGATTCTTTTCTTTTTTACGGAGCGGTGAGCAAAAAATAATCTTTCTTAAAAAAATAGAATAAAAAGCCCCTTCATTAGGAGGTAGAAAAGTCCTACTATAAAAAAGAAGGTGGGCTGGAATCAACACATTGATTCTTTTTTCTTTTCGCAATTTTTTTTTGAACCGTATGCACCCAAAGGTGCGTGTACGGTTCCTAAGGGATAAAATTTTGTCCTAATCAACCGACTTCATCGAGAAAGATTACTTTTTTTAGGCCAAACGGTTGATAGCGAGATCTCAAACCAACTTATCGGTCTCATGGTATATCTCAGTATAGAGGATGAGACCAGGGATCTTTATTTGTTTATAAACTCTCCCGGCGGGTGGGTAATACCCGGAGTAGCAATTTATGATACTATGCAATTTGTGCCACCAGATGTACATACAATATGCATGGGATTAGCCGCTTCAATGGGATCTTTGATCCTGGTCGGAGGAGAAATTACCAAACGTATAGCATTCCCTCACGCTTGGCGCCAATGAGTTTTTTATTTGATAGAAAAAAAGAAGACTATGCCTTCGCGATATGTAATATGAATAAGAATTCATAATATTAAGTAATAATAGCATGGCACTTCGAGTTCGATATGAACAAACCATTATTGTTTTTTCATAACATGAGATTATGTATCGGGCGAGTAATATGAGACAAAAGTTATTTCCCATTTGATCTTATCTATCCGGGGTTCATTTCAGCGTCACAAACTTTTTTTGTTTTCACGCCAGAAGTCTCTTTCCCATATTTATGTTATGAAAGAGTACTAAAATGAAAAAAAAAAATAATAATTTTTAAAAGAAACTTTGGGATTGCTGAATCACATACGAGATAAATGGTAAATATAGAAAGCAACGGAACCATCATAGTATTTTTTAACTCCCCCGAAAAGAAGGGTGGTAAATGGATCATTTAACGATTTGGGTCTGATGGATCCGATTTATCTTTTTGCTCGACGGAAGGGAAAAGTAAATTCCATTGTGTAGCCGTATGCAATGCAAAAAAATGCCTGTACGGTTGTTCAATTATATATATATTCTTATTTTCTTCTTGTTATTCCTTCGTCCGATCGTACGAGATCGAGGAGCCATTCATTATGTTATATCATCAGGGTAATGATCCACCAACCTGCTAGTTCTTTTTATGAGGCACAAGCAGGAGAATTTGTCCTAGAAGCGGAAGAACTGCTGAAACTCCGCGAAACCCTCACAAGGGTTTATGTACAAAGAACGGGCAACCCCTTATGGGTTGTATCCGAAGATATGGAAAGGGATGTTTTTATGTCAGCAACAGAAGCCCAAGCTCATGGAATTGTTGATCTTGTAGCGGTCGAAAATGCCGGGGATTCCGCGTAAATCCGCGATTCTATTTTGAACTATAATTCGAATGAAACCAAATTTCAGATTTTATCTGCTTACCGGGGTAAAATAAGTTAAAAAATAGAAATAATCCATAATTATCTGGTTAGGATTGATCTAAACCAGCCCATTTTATATACGATTTAGCATGCCAACTATTAAACAACTTATTAGAAACACAAGACAGCCAATAAAAAATGTAACAAAATCCCCCGCTCTTCGGGGATGTCCTCAGCGGCGAGGAACATGTACTAGGGTGTATGTGCGACTCGTTCAGATCATGAGCTGGAACAAAATAAAGGGAAAATTTTTTCCAGTATCAATGACCAGTACCAATGAATAGGATGGAAGAATTCCATTCAATATATAAATCTAAAAAAACCTCGATTGCATAGGAAATTTATGGTTTCTATTGGTGCAAATCCAATCACCTCAATTGGAGATGAGAAGCAATTCCCCATTGGTAGCAAATGGTTATCCATTAAGCGGGGGGAATAGTATTCTAGTATTTAAGAAGCAAAAGAATTATGCTCCCACTCTTGCAAGAACGGACTAACAGGGTTAGCTACCTAGCCAACCTTTGTAATTAAATACCGTTACTGTATGGGTAGATCTCATTGTGAAAAGACCTATTGCTGGATAATTCATGGGTAGAGTCAAAGAATGTGAACTGTACAAGTTACTAATAACATTGATGAAATGGGGGAAGGGGCTCCGGTGTATAGAGAGGACCTCACCGTTTAAGAAGCAGCCATAGAAACGACGGAACCCGCTATTTATTTATCCATTTACCTTTACTATTTATTGATACTTTATACTCAAAATTACAATTGACTATTTTGTTGATACCCAGTATTAATTTATTATTTTGAGGTTAAATGCCTGGGAAAAATCGTGGTTGGGAAGGTCATAGTAGCAAAAGCCATTGGAATTTTTTTATTTATACATCGGAAGAATCCGTTTTGTTATTAATAGACCAGAAAAGGGGAAAAGAATGACTGAAAGAAAATAAATCAATTAGTTATTCATCAAAGTTTAATTTGATTCAATGACCAGAATTAGACGAGGGTATATAGCTCGGAGACGTAGAACAAAAATTCGTTTATTCGCATCAACCTTTCGGGGGACTCATTCAAGACTTACTCGAACTACTATTCAACAGAAAATGAGAGCCTTGGTTTCTGCTCATCGGGATAGGGGCAGGCAAAAGAGAAATTTTCGTCGTTTGTGGATCACTCGGATAAATGCAGCAATTCGTGAGAGTAGAGTATCCTATAGTTATAGTAGATCAATACATGATCTGTACAGGGGGCAGTTGCTTCTTAATCGTAAAATACTTGCACAAATAGCCATATCAAATACGAATTGTCTTTACATGATTTCCAACAAGATCCTTATTTAAGGATCTTGTTGGAAATCATGTCATGTAAAGATTTAAACGGGGCCCCCGGAGAATGAGCTCCGGGAAGGTAGAGTAGAAATTAATATGAAAAATATAAATATAGTAAAAAATGAATGAACACGGTTCTGGATTCTCTAATTTTTAGAACAAAAAATCAATCTGAGTTGGGGTTCGGATTGGAATTTTGATTCAATTGCAATTGAGGAATAGGCCTATCTATTTATTTCTAGTTCGAGGACCTGTAGTTCTAGGAGTCGACTCGGTTCTCTCAAATTGTTTCTCATTATTAAGAAAAGGTAACAAAGATAAAATACGAGCTTGTTTTATAGCAAGAGTAATTAATCGTTGTTGTTTCAAAGTCAATCTATTCACTCGTCTCGATAATATTTTTCCTTGTTCACTAATAAATCGACTAATTAAACTCATGTTTCTATAATCAATTCGATCCCCCGACCCAATTGGGGGCAAACGCCTACGAAAAGATCGCTTGGATTTAAGAAAAAGTCGCTTGGATTTATCCATGGTTTATTCCTTATCTTTAAAATCCTATTTCTTATTCTTAATTCTAATTTGGGATCCGACCGAAATAGGATTTGGTTGTTTTTTTTTATAGTTTATTTAATTTTAATTATATTATGTAATTATTGTGTAATTTATTCCTGTTCCTTGTAGTGGTTAGAGGTTACACACGCGTTACGCTTTATCTATTTCTTTATCTCCCCATGAACCGTATGCTTGTAACAACAGGGACAAAATTTTCTCAATTCCAGTCGACTAGGCGTATTGTGTCGATTCTTTTGAGTAATATATCTGGAAATGCCCCGCGATTTCTTATTAATATCGTTTCGGACACAATTGTTACATTCCAAAATAACTCTTACTCTGACATCTTTACCCTTTGCCATGAACCTCCTTTTTTATTTTGGATTCACTCAACTCTTCCATTTTCGATCCGAAACCGAAACGAAGAAGAAAAAAGAAGTTGCTAACTCGAAATCCAACCCTGAAATAAAAAAATTTCAATCAATCGATAAATAATAAAAATAAAAAAAAATTAAATAAATATAAATTATAAATAAAGTAAAGTAATAAGTAATACAACGATTTCTAACTATCAATTAGTTCTAGAGTATTTCATTTAAGTATCTTGTATGCTTTTGTTGTCCTCGACCCTTATTTCCATTTCTGTTCTCCCTTTATTAATTCAGCCTGAACCCGAGTTTCTTTGCGGTTGAATCTTCTTTGATTCTTTCTCTTTCCTTCTTTTTTTATCCTAAAAAACTGACAGATAGAAAGAACAAAAAAGGGGGGTTAGTCACGAATAATTTATTGTATCTCTAATCTTCTTCATACCTAACTAGAATGAAAAAAAAGGGAATGTCAACGCATCTGGGAATAACCGATTTATCTCTATCAATAGACCTGCTAAAGACCCGAACCATAGAGTGCTTAACACAGGTGCCACAGAGAGATATGTTTTTATATCTCGCATTGAAAATCCTCCTTTTTATTGTAATACATATATGATCAGATACATATAAGGATCACTTGTATTTGTACGCGGAATCCCCAACTAAAATGGATATATATATAACGACCCGGTAGATGATATTTTCCTTTCTTTACAACAGAAAAAGACGTCTACTTACTTTCTGAACATTACCGATATATAAAATTATTTTTATATTTTATTCTTTTATAATATAACATATAATTATATGTTATGTTATATGAGAATGAGACGAAAAAGAAGAAATAGCAAAAGAAATTGTATATCACTGGGGTCAATAACGATGTGGAAAACAAGACGGGAATTCTCTACAATGACACTGTAAGCCAATTGAAAGGGATGTAGCGCAGCTTGGTAGCGCGTTTGTTTTGGGTACAAAATGTCACGGGTTCAAATCCTGTCATCCCTATCTATTATTTCTTCTATGTGCAGTAATGAAGGATCAATTGAGATCAATGAAAATTGGGCATACATAATCCTTTATGATACTATATGCATGCAAGATATAGTGGGGGTTAAAAAAAATGCCTTTATTTTTATTTATTTAATATAAAAGGTCTTTTATATTGTTATAAGAAAGCGCTCTTAGTTCAGTTCGGTAGAACGCGGGTCTCCAAAACCCGATGTCGTAGGTTCAAATCCTACAGAGCGTGATTCCGTTCTTCTTAGGTCTAATTACAATGAAATAACTTTACTAACTTGAACTAATTTGAGCAGCAACCTGAATTTGACCCCCTCCTTTCTTTAATCCGCAGGAGGTCAATCAAAAACAGAGATGTTATTTAAATTCAAAAAGAGATGTTACTTAATTAAATGTCCAACTGATCACCGCGTCTGTATTGCAAATATGCAGTTACGAATAATCCAGCCAAAGTAATAGGAATTAGGCCTAACACGATTCCAAATAGTAAAACTTCAATCATTTCAATTTTTTTGAAAGGGTAGGTAAAAAAGGGAGGTAATATCTATCTCTAAATATTAATCCAAATCGCCCATGAATCTCAATAACCAAGATTTTGCAATTTACATAGAAAGGAACTGTGGACGCCCTGGAATCTCATAAAAACATTTTTTTTTATGAATTGTTCATTCAATCAATTTCAAATAAGTCGTATCTTGCTCAGACCAATAAAGAGAGTTGAGGTTATAGTTAAAGCCGCCAGTAGAAAACCGAAATAACTAGTTATAGTAGGCATGAAGGAACTAAATGGGATACGTTCTATTTATACATATGTTTATGAAACACTTACCTAAGTTTCTATTTTTGAGAAATACAAGCTAAGAAAAAGACCGATTGAAAAAATCAGTCCCGATTGAAAAATTTTGATTGAATTTATCATTCATTATTCATTTCATTATAGACGGCACAAACAAAGATATAGTGACAGAAGTCAAAATATATATATATATATTGGTTCATCATCTTTGACATCTATTGATCCCATGATTCCGACCCAACGGATTCATTGAGCAACTCTTGAATAAAGTATTTGTTTTCTATTTTGTTTGGAACGAAGGACCTTATAACACCCCCTTTTTACTTTAGCTCGTTATATTTATTAGTAGGTTCATTAATTGCACATAATATATCGAATGAGAAGAACAAAAGTCTCGCGTGATAGCTCTCAAAAATCAAACCCTTATTG